GGACAATCCAATTAGGATTAAAATTTAGAGATAGATATTACCTCCCCCTTTTCCTTTCAAACCAATTGAAATGATTGAAGTACTTCTATTTGGAATCGTCTTAGGTTTGATTCCTATTACTTTGGCTGGATTATTCGTAACTGCATATTTACAATATCGGCGTGGTGATCAATTAGACCTTTGATTAGTTAACAACTTTTTTATTGACCTCCTCTGGCTTAAATAAAGGAGGTACATTTTCGATTCTTCTTCAATTATTTCAGTCTAATTAGAACTAACAAGAATGGAATCACGCTCTGTAGGATTTGAACCTACGACATCGGGTTTTGGAGACCCACGTTCTACCGAACTGAACTAAGAGCGCTTTCTTGTCACAGACAGTAAATAAAAATAAGAAAAGGATTTCTTTTGTAACCTAATACTACAATGCATATCACATATATATTATTATTATTTATTCTTCGACAGTTCGAATTTTAATTTTATATGGATATATAGTATTATATCTCATACTATTCCGAAAATGACAGTGACAGATGACAGATTATATATGTTCAATTTTAATCTATTTCGTTGATCTCAATTAATTCCTCTTTACTTCTCAGAGGAAAAGCAGTAGGTAGGGATGACAGGATTTGAACCCGTGACATTTTGTACCCAAAACAAACGCGCTACCAAGCTGCGCTACATCCCTTTTACTAGGTTTACAGTGTTATTGTAAAGAATCCTTTTCTTTTTTTCCACATACACCATTCTTTCTCAGATTTAGATACACAATAGATCTTGCCATTTTTTCTTTCTTTTTTCATATCATATATGATTCATATATGATTATGATATAGATATAATCTAAAAGTCTTTGGATACATATACGCTGTAAAGTTCAAAGGGCTTTTAGGGCAGTAGGAAAGATGCATCTTTTTATTTTAAAAATAAAGGTAGAAAATATTATCTACCGGATTGGTGTACATTTTTAGTTGCTTTAGGAATTTCATGTACAAATGCAAGTGATTTTTCTCGTTTTAAATACCTATGCATCTGATCATTTATTATATTTATTATATATGTATTATTCTTATGTGTTACAATATATAAATAAAGAAAAAAGAAGGAGGATTTTCAATGCGAGATCTAAAAACATATCTCTCCGTGGCACCGGTACTAAGTACTTTATGGTTCGCATCTTTAGCAGGTCTATTGATAGAAATCAATCGTTTTTTCCCGGATGCGTTAACATTCCCCTTTTTTTCATTCTAGTTATTGACATGGTAAAGGGGTAACGAAGATTAGAGATAATATTCACTATCTGTGACTAATACCCCGCCCTTTCTCCCTTTAACCTTATAAAAGGGAGAAAGAAAAAAGTATTCAACCTCAGCAAAGTTTGGGCTCAAGCTCGAATTGAAAATTCATCATTCAATTAAGAAATAAGATAATAAATAAGAGTGAGAACGAAAATGAAAAAGTGGGTCTAGGGCAAAAATCTCATATATACACGAGACTTAAACGCAATACTCTACTGTGATTTAGAAATCTATTTTTTCTCAAACTAGATTTCGAACTCTAAAGATAAATATTAGTCCTAACAAAAAAATAGAATAGTTAGAAATCATTGGATTACGCATTCTTTATTAGTTTATTAGATTGATACTGAATTCTATTTCTTATTAATATTTACTATTCCTTTATTTATAATTTAATTTACTGCAACGAAATTTTTGAGGTGTATTTCTAGTTAGCAATTTCTATTTTTTTCTTTCTTTACGCTTTGGGTCGAAAATAAAAGAGTTGCTTGAATAAAAAATTCACATACAAAAAGGGGGTTCATGGCCAAGGGTAAAGATGTCCGAGTAAACGTTATTTTGGAATGTACTAGTTGTGTTCGAAAGAATGGTAATAAGGAATCAAGGGGTATTTCGCGATATATTACTCAAAAGAATCGACGCAACACGCCCAATCGGTTGGAATTGAAAAAATTCTGTCCCTATTGTTACAAATATACAATTCATGGAGAGATAAAGAAATAGATCGAACCGAGCGTGTCTGTGTATCTATCGTCTTTTGAAGCAAGAGTACAAAAGGACATATATTATACATATATTTCATTATATGCCTAGCAATAGATAATAATTTCTATAGCTATAGAATTCTATTCTATTTCTATTTCTATTAGAATAAAAAAATAAATAATATTAGAATAGATAAAAAGGATTTCCGACTAGAAGCTATATAAAATAGAAATGTATAATATAATAATATATAAGCGCATAAAAAATCTAAATATATAATAATAATATAATAATATATAAATATAAAAAAATAAACAAATTCAAATTAAAGAAAAGAATAAAAAAAACCAAATCCTATTTCGGTCCGATCTAAAAAAAAGAAATTCGAAATAGGATTTTCGGTAGAATATTTTTTATATTATATATATTATAAGTAATAAATAAACTAAACAAACCATGGATAAATCCAAGCGATCTTTCCTTAAATCTAAGCGGCCTTTTCGTAGGCGCTTACCCCCGCTCCAATCGGGGGACCGAATTGATTATAGAAACATGAGTTTAATTAGTCGATTTATTAGTGAACAGGGAAAAATATTATCTAGGCGCGTGAATAGATTGACTCTGAAACAACAACGATTAATTACTATTGCTATAAAACAAGCTCGTATTCTATCTTTGTTACCCTTTCTTAATAATGAGAAACAATTTGAAAGAGCCAAGTCGGCCGTTAGAACTACGGGTTTTCGAGGTTTTCGAACAAAAAAACAATAGGTTTACTTTTTTTTTATTTTTTATTAATTCAAGTGATGTTTTGCTCGAAAAAATCGGATAATCCGGATTTTTTGTTGTCTCGGAAGAAAAATCGAGGAATAAAAAATCGTTTTTTTTATATTGAATGCCTTTGTGCATTTTGACTACTTTATTAGAAATTAGAAATCTTTTTTGTATTTTTTTTTTCGGACTCATTTATATTCTATCTTCCCTTCCCGGAGTTCCTTCTCCGGGGAACTTTATTTAAAAAAATTCGGGTGCTTTTTTCCAATCTTCTTTTTTTATGATCTCATTGGAAATACTAGAAAGACAATTCCTATTTAAAATAGCTATTTGTGCAAGTATTTTACGATTAAGAATCAACTGTCGCTTGTACAAATCGTGTATAAATTTACTGTAGTTATAGTACACGCCCTTTTCACGAATTGCTGCGTTTATCCGAGTAATCCACAAACGACGAAAATCTCTCTTTTTCTTATCTCTATCTCGATGAGCCGAAAACAAAGCTCTTATTTTCTGTTGAGCAATAATACGAATGGTTTTTGAATGGGCCCCTCGAAAGCTTGATACAAATAAACGCATTTTTTTTCTACGTCTCCGAGCTATATATCCTCGTCTAACTCTGGTCATTGAATAAATGAAACTTTGGTAAATAACTAATTGATTTTATTTCTCTTTGAGTTATTTTTCTCTTTCCTTACTGGTAATAACAAAACGGATTTTTCCAATGTATAAAAAGAATTCCAATGGCTTTTGCTACTATAACCTTCCCGACCACGATTTTTTCTTTTTTTTCGAGACATTTTGCCTCAACTCCAAATGAAATAATAAATTGGATTGATACTAGGTATCAAAAAGAAAACGTAGTAAATCTAGATGAATAAAGAAATAGTGGGTTCCTTCGTTTCTATGGTTCCTTTTTAAACGGTGAGGTCCTCTCTATACACCGGAGCCCTTTACTTCGTTTCATCAACGTTATTGGTAACTTGTACAATTCAAAATCTTTGGCTCTACCCATGAATTATCCAGTAATAGGTCTTTCACAATGAGATCCGCCTATACAGTAACGGTATGTAGTTTTGAAGGTTGGCTGGATAGCTGACCCTGTTAGTCCGTTTTGCAAAAATGGGAGCATAATTTTTTCTTTTAAAATAGTACTTTCCCGCGTAATGTATAGCATTTGCTACCAATGGGAACTTGCTTCTCATCTTAAATCAAGCTAATTTGGGTTACACCAGGGGAACCATAAATTTTATACGCAATAGATGGATATGGTAGATCTTTTTTTCGATAGTGACCACTTCCTTTTTATTTTATCCTATTCACTGGTAACGATCATTGATGCTGGAAATTTGCCCAGTTCATAATTTGAACGAGTCGCACATACACCCTAGTACATGTTCCTCGGCGTTGAGGACATCCCCGAAGAGCGGGGGATTTTGTGACGTTTCTAATTGGCTGTCTTGTGTTTCTAATAAGCTGTTTAATAGTTGGCATGCTGAATCATTTACATAAGGGACTGGTTTAGATGAATCCTAACCTGATGAATATGAATTTTTTCTAGTTATAGTTATATAGAATATACAATATTACCCAGTAAAGTGTAAAGTCAAAAGAAAAATAGAAATTCGCGAATTTTACTACTTCGGCTCTTTCTATTGGTTCTTCTTTACTATTTCTACTCCTTCATTCGCTATAAGATCAATAATTCCGTGAGCTTGGGCTTCTCTTGCTGACATAAAAACATCCCTTTCCAGGTCTTCGGTTAGAACCCAAAAGGGTTGGCCTGTTCTTTGTGCATAAACCTTTGTGAGTGTTTCTCGCAAAGTCAATAGTTCTTCCGCTTCCATCATACATTCTCCCGTTGATCCCTCATGAAAAGAACTAGCAGGTTGATGGATCATTACCCTGATGATATAACAAAAAGAAAGTTCCTCGATCTCGCATGATGAGGCGAAGACAATAATAGGGAATAACAAGAAACTTGAACAACCGTACGTGCATCTTTTGCTTATTGCATACGGCTCAACAGTGGAATTTACGTTTCTCTTCCATCGAAGAAAAAGAGAATCGAGCAGATCCAGATCACTAAATCATCCAATTACCACCCTTCTTTTCGTAAGTTCAAAATACTATGATGGCTCCGTTGCTTTATATTATATATTAATTTCGTCTCTAATTCAGCAATCCCAAAGTTTCTTTTTGATCCTAAAAAGGCGTTTTTTTTTTTAGTACTCTTTCATAAATATTGTTAGGTTAGGATTAAGAGTCTTTTGGTATAAAAAAGTTTGTGACGCTGAAACGGACTCCGAATAAATAAAAAATTGGGAATACCCTTTATCTCATACTCCTCTCTCGATACATAATCTAATGGTTTGAAAAAAAAACTAACCAAATTTTGCATATCGAATTCAAAGTGCCATGCTATTTTTACTATTTTTACTTAACACTACTTATAAAATAATATATAATATAGTTTGCTATTTCTTGTGGTGAAGGCATAGTCTTTTTTTTCTCAAATAAAAAACTCATTGGCGCCAAAGCCAAGCGTGAGGGAATGCAAAACGTTTGGTAATTTCTCCTCCGACCAGGATAAAAGATCCCATTGAAGCGGCTATTCCCATGCATATTGTATATACATCTGGTAGCACAAGTTGCATAGCATCAAAAATAGCTATTCCGGGTAATACCCACCCGCCGGGACAATTTATAAACAAATACAAATCCTGGGTCTGATCCTCTATACTGAGATATATGATAAGACCAACAAGATAATTCGAGATCTCGGTCGTAATTTCTTGGGTTAAAAAAAGTAATCTTGCTCGATAAAGTCGGTTGATTAGGGTAAAATTTTATCCCTTAGGAACCGTACATGCACCTTTTAATGCATACGGCTCAAAAAAATGTGAAAAATAAAAAATCAATGTCTAGATTACTTCCCTCTTTTTTTTTATAGTCGTTCTTTCTAACTTCTAATGAGGGTATGAGTTTTTCCTTCTTTTTCTACTATCCAAATATTTTATATAAATTATATATAATTAATATTTCTTAAAATTAAATAAATAAAAAGAAATAAAGAATATAATGATAATTAAGAAGACTCCATATTTAGGTACAAAAACAAAAGTAGAACGAAAGGCGTCATATAATATCTCCAGGTTTTTCAATAGAAAATAGTAAAAAGAGTAGTAGAATTACATAAATTACATAATAAATTACATACATAATACATATATATATATATATATATTAATATATAAATATAAATTATAAATAAATATATAAATAAATATATAGAAAAATTACATTTTTCGAACGAACTGCTCGTTGATTTTTTGTTTCATCGAGATCCAATGGAAAACACGATGTCATTTTCTTGTTCTTGAAGGGGCCTCTTTAATTCTTTTAGGTTTATGTTCTACTCCGGGTAAAACTATGCTCGATTTTTATTTGCACATATAGGTCAAATGCATCTAATACCGCTTATTTTTTTTATAAGATTTTTTGCATGCCTTTGCCAAAAAATTGGATATTGGACATATTGAGTTCATCTAGTTTATTCGAGTGATTAAAGTTCAGATGAGTCCTTTACCTTCCATTTTTCATTTTGGAAGAATTTTTCATAAAAACAAAAACAGTAATTATCGATATATTACCAATTGGGATTTGTTTAAACGGAGCCTGGATACTTTTTTTGGTTTAACCAAAACAAGCCAACCATAAAGTATTCTAATTGATACTATTAGTCTGAATCCCCCTACAAATGGATCTAGTTGGACTTCGCGCTCCAAATTTTTGATGATTCAATCAATCTTTCTTGGGCGAAGAGAAGGATATCTCGATCGGGGAAGAGAACGGGGAAAGCCCATATGACCCAATATATCTGACAAGTCGCACTATACGTCAACCCAAGTTGCATCTTCATCTCCCGGAATTCGAAAGGGTACTTTTGGAACACCAATAGGCATTAACTAAAATAAAAAATTAAGTACTATATTTCACTTTGATATGGAAACGTAATAATCGGGCTATTCTCTTCATAATATGAACCTTTGCTTTGCCATACCATATATGTCGATATTCTTTATCATATATTCTGTCTAGAATACAAATACATTAGAAAAGGTCATAAAAGCCGATAGAATAACTAAAGGAAAATTCTTACAACTAGAGTCGTCCAATGATGAACAAATAGGGCGGCATTTGCTCATAGAAAAAGGTATCAACCCCCATTGCGTATTGGTACTTATTGGGTATAAAATAGATCTGTTTCTTTTTGTTACTACAAACATAATTGTTCCATTATTACCAATAGAATAGAACAAATATTAACCTTGCTCCAAGATAATCCACTGCACAGAATAGGGGTCCGTTGATAGTCATAGCCTTTTCCAATGCAATAAAGTTACATAGTGTCTATTTTTATTTGAGAAAGGGGTATTTCCATGGGTTTGCCTTGGTATCGTGTTCATACCGTTGTATTGAATGATCCTGGTCGGTTGATTTCTGTCCATATAATGCATACAGCCTTGGTTGCTGGTTGGGCCGGTTCGATGGCTCTATATGAATTAGCGGTTTTTGATCCCTCTGATCCTGTTCTTGATCCAATGTGGAGACAGGGTATGTTCGTTATACCCTTCATGACTCGTTTAGGAATAACCAATTCCTGGGGCGGTTGGAGTATTACAGGGGGGACGGTAACGGATCCCGGTATTTGGAGTTATGAAGGTGTAGCCGGGGCACATATTGTGTTTTCTGGCTTGTGCTTTTTGGCTGCTATTTGGCATTGGGTCTATTGGGATCTAGAAATTTTTTGTGATGAACGTACAGGAAAACCTTCATTAGATTTGCCTAAGATTTTTGGAATTCATTTATTTCTTTCTGGGGTGGCTTGTTTTGGTTTTGGTGCATTTCATGTAACAGGCTTGTATGGGCCTGGAATATGGGTGTCTGATCCTTATGGACTAACTGGAAAAGTTCAGTCAGTAAATCCCGCATGGGGTGTAGAGGGTTTTGATCCTTTTGTTCCAGGGGGAATAGCCTCTCATCATATTGCAGCAGGGACATTGGGCATATTAGCGGGATTATTCCATCTTAGTGTCCGCCCGCCCCAACGTCTATACAAAGGATTACGTATGGGTAATATTGAAACCGTACTTTCCAGCAGTATCGCTGCTGTCTTTTTTGCAGCTTTTGTAGTTGCCGGAACTATGTGGTATGGTTCAGCAACTACTCCGATCGAATTATTTGGTCCCACTCGTTATCAATGGGATCAGGGATACTTTCAGCAAGAAATCTATCGAAGAGTTAGTGCTGGGTTGGCCCAAAATCAAAGTTTAGCAGAAGCTTGGTCGAAAATTCCTGAGAAATTAGCCTTTTATGATTACATTGGCAATAATCCGGCAAAGGGGGGATTATTCAGGGCAGGTTCAATGGACAATGGGGATGGAATAGCTGTTGGATGGTTAGGACACCCAATATTTAGAGATAAAGAAGGTCGTGAGCTATTTGTACGTCGTATGCCTACTTTTTTTGAAACATTTCCAGTCGTTTTGATAGACGGAGATGGAATTGTTAGAGCCGATGTTCCTTTTAGAAGAGCGGAATCAAAATATAGCGTCGAACAAGTAGGTGTAACTGTTGAGTTCTATGGTGGCGAACTCAATGGAGTCAGTTATAGCGATCCTGCTACTGTAAAAAAATATGCTAGACGTGCCCAATTGGGTGAAATTTTTGAATTAGATCGTGCTACTTTGAAATCAGATGGTGTTTTTCGTAGTAGTCCAAGGGGTTGGTTTACTTTTGGACATGCTTCCTTTGCCCTGCTCTTCTTCTTCGGACATATTTGGCATGGGGCTAGAACCTTGTTTAGAGATGTTTTTGCTGGTATTGACCCAGATTTAGATTCTCAAGTAGAATTTGGAGCATTCCAAAAACTGGGAGATCCAACTACAAGAAGACAAGCAGTCTGATAAAAAATTGCTTTCGTCATTTTCGTCTCTCTTTTTGTGATTTGACATTAGGGATCAGAGAAAGTTTGATTTAATCAGTTGACTCTTTCTTTATTTATCAGGGAAATAATTCCCAATAAACAGGTATGGAAGCTATAATCGTAAACCACAATCGAATCTATGGAAGCATTGGTTTATACATTTCTATTAGTCTCGACTCTAGGGATCATTTTTTTCGCTATCTTTTTTCGAGAACCGCCTAAAATTTCCACTAAAAAATGATTTTTCATCATCTCTGTTGAAGTAATGAGCCTCCCAATATTGAATGCATATTGGGAGGCTCATTACTTCAACTAGTCCCCGTGTTCCTCGAACGGATCTCTTAGTTGTTGAGAGGGTTGCCCAAAAGCGGTATATAAGGCGTACCCGGTAAAACTTACAAGTAAACCAGATATAAAGATGGCGACTAGGGTTGCTGTTTCCATTCTTATATGATGAATTCAAGACTGCAAAGTATCTCTGATAAGATACTTTATTTACAGGGTAATGGTATACAAAGTCAACAGATCTCAATAAAAAAAATAGGATTTATGGCTACACAAACCGTTGATAGTAGTTCTAGATCTCGTCCAAGACAAACTACGGTAGGGGCTTTATTGAAACCGTTGAATTCGGAATATGGTAAAGTAGCTCCTGGGTGGGGAACCACTCCTTTGATGGGTATCGCAATGGCTTTATTTGCAGTATTCCTATCTATTATTTTGGAGATTTATAATTCTTCCGTTTTACTGGATGGAATTTCAATGAATTGAATCCCCAAGAACTATTAAGTTCGCGTTTTTCAATCAATACAAAGTGAATTTTCGGGTTTCTGGTTTATAACCCTCTTGGTAGTTCGATCGCGAAATTTTTTTTCTGTATTTCCGGAAATATGAGTGTGTGACTTGTTATAATTGATCCTATTGATAATACAGAGAATGAGTCTGTCATCTTATCTTTATAAAAGAAGGTTCTACCTCGTCGGATACTCATCCTAGTATCTGGAGCACGGAATGTTATGAAATCGATCCAGAATTGAACTATGATTCATACTTAATAAATAATCAGACCTTGTGACCGGATTCTAACTACAAAATTTTCAAAGAATTCTATTATATATTATAAATTATTATAAATGGAAAGATTTTTCTTTCTGTTTATGCTTATTTTGACTAAAAGGGAAATTAGGTAAATTCTTTCGTATTTTGAGTCATTATACCTATTAATAAA